CCCAATATTTGTTTTACATCTTCTATGCGAAAGTGTTCAATTTTCATAAGGTCTTCTTGACTGTTATTCAAAAGGTCCAATAATGTATGGATATTGGACTTTTTGAGACAATTATAGATCCTGGGAGGCAATTCTGATTGGTCAATAAAAATATATTTCAATGCTATTTCTTTTTTCTTTTTTCTTAGTTTAGCTAATCTATCATGAAAAGGAAAAAAGGGTAAAGTAACGTTGTGTTGATTGTTTTCTAAATGTAAGTTTTCTTCTTCCGCATGTAGAAAAGGAATAAATAAATCAATCAAATTCCGAGAAGCTTCGTGAAGTGCTTCTTTAGGAGTTAAACTTCCATTTGTCCATATTTCTAGAAAAAGTATCTCCTGTTTTTCATTATCATTCCCATAACAATGAATACTATGATTCGCATTTCGAACAGGCATGAATACAGCATCTATAGGATAACTTTCGTCGTGAAAGTTCTTTGGCATTTTTATACCGTATCCTCTATTTCTCTCGATTTGTAATCCAATACACAAATCAATTGGTTCGGTTAGGCTAGCTATATGCTGTGTATTATCAACGATTTCCACAGAAGGTGGTAAGATGATGTCTTGAGCAGTTACATATCCGGGACCCTTGGCACAAATAAAGGCGTTACGAGTTCCATACAAATTACTTCTCAATACAATTTCTTTCAAATTCATTAAAATTTCATGTACTGATTCTTGAATACCTACTATGGTAGAATATTCGTGTGGTATTTTCTCAGATTTTGCACGTGTAATGCATGTTCCTTCTATTTCTCCAAGCAAAGCTCTTCGCATCGCAATGCCTATTGTGTCGGCTTGGCCTTTCATAAGTGGAGACAGAATAAAGCGTCCATAATGAAGACGCTTACTATCTGTTCTTGATTCAACACACTTCCACTGTAGTGTCCGAGTAGAGACTTTTACTTTCTCTCGAACCATAGTAATATTATTTTATTTGATCAGATCATTGAATCATTTATTTCTCTTGAAATCTCTTTAGTGTTTATTTCTACACACGTCTTTTTTTAGGGGGTCTACAGCCATTATGTGGCATAGGGGTTACATCCCGTACGAAACTTAATAGTATACCACTTCTACGAATAGCTCGTAACGCTGCATCTCTTCCGAGACCAGGACCCTTTATCATAACTTCTGCTCGTTGCATACCTTGGTCTACTACTGCTCGAATAGCATTTCCCGCTGCGGTTTGAGCAGCAAAAGGAGTCCCTCTTCTTGTACCCTTGAATCCACAAGTACCGGCGGAGGACCAAGAAATTACCCGACCCCGTACATCTGTAACAGTAACAATGGTATTGTTGAAACTTGCTTGAACATGAATAACTCCTTTTGGTATTCTACGTGCACTTTTCCGTGCACTACTGCGCCCATTCCTACGCGAACCAACTTTTGGTATAGGTTTTGCCATATTTTATCATTTCATAAAGATAAGTCAGAGATATATGGATATATCCATTTCATGTCAAAACAGATCTTCTATTTTTATTTGTTCATCGCTTTCTTTAAGATTAGTTTCTTTTCTTTAAGTCTTTAAGGATTTCTTTTTAGAATAGAAAGATTATCCTTGTCTTTGTTTATGTCTCGGGTTGAAACAAATTACGATAATTCGTCCCCTCCTACGGATTAGTCGACATTTTTCACAAATTTTACGAACGGAAGCCCTTATTTTCATAGTTGTTATTCCTTAAATTTTTCCGAATCCACTTATTGGAAGAAAATGAGTTTCTTGAAATTTTTGAACCTTGAATTTGATCCCCCTGAAAGGAATCTTGAAGTTGAAAAAAATACCTAATCGTTCGAATCCTTGTTGCGGAGTCTATAAATTAGACGCTCCCTGGTTGAATCATAAGCACTTACTTCATTTTTGTTAACTCTATCCTACGGTGGTATACGTATAAAACTCGATCGGATCCTTCCTGAAACATAACCTAGCATCAGATCTTCATTATCTAAAGAAATCCGGAGTGGAAGTGATTCACTAATTAAACCTCCATGAATCCATTTTTGTTCTTTTATTCCAGGTAAAATTTCTTTGACGTATCACCTACTGTAGGGCAGGAGGAGTTCTATTAGACAACCCGTGCTTTTTTCTTTTTTTCACAAATGGAAAGTTTCGGATACAATTCGAATATCAGACAGATTACCATATATAACACAAAATTTCTCCGCCGATTCCTTCTAGTCGAGCCTCCCGGTCTGTCATTATACCCCGAGAAGTAGAAAGAACTACAATCCCCATCCCCCCCAAAATTCTAGGAATTTGTTGATAGTTAGAATAGATTCGTAGACCAGGTCGACTGATCCGTCGTAAATTTAAAATAGTTCTATATGGCCCTTTCCTATTCCTTCTATGTCGTAGGGTTAAAACCAAAAAATATTTGTTGCTTTCCCGATGTTTCCTTACGTTATTGATAAAACCTTCTCGTAAAAGTATTTTAACAATGTTTTCAGTGATGTTAGTAGATCCTATTCGAATCGTTCCTTTTCTATTCATGTCAGCATTTCGTATAGAGGTTATTATGTCAGCAATAGTGTCCTTACCCATGGTAAACTAAAATTATTGTTGCTCCCGAATTTTGATATAACCAACATGTTCTTTTTTTACTTTACTTAGTAAAGGTATATACGTGAGACACAATCTAATAATTAATCTATGTCATTAAAATACTCTAATCTAATATAAATACTATAACTGTATTGAGGTCTCGTTTTATAATACCTCAGGAGCTAATGAAACTATTTTAGTGAAATTTAACTGTCTCAATTCCCGGGCGATCGCACCAAAAATTCGAGTTCCTTTTGGATTTCCTTCTTGATCAATGACAACTGCAGCATTGTCATCATATCGTATTATCATACCGTTGTCGCGTTTGAGTTCTTTACAAGTACGTACAATTACAGCTCTGATCACTTCTGATCTTTCTAGAGGTGTATTTGGTACTGCTTCCTTGATCACAGCAACAATAACGTCACCAATATGAGCATATCGGCGATTACTAGCTCCTATGACTCGAATACACATCAATTCTCGGGCCCCGCTGTTATCTGCTACATTCAAATGGGTCTGAGGTTGAATCATTTTTTTAATCTCTTCTTTCAATGTAACAAAGGACGAAGAAAAAAAAGAAATATTGTTTGTCAAAAAAAAAAGGAAACCCGCAATTATTTTTTTATTCCCAAGACTTCTTTCCTTTGGTTCTATATTCCTATCCTGAAATTGAAATAATGAATTGAGTTTTTATAGGCATTTTGGACGCCGCTATTGAAATAGCCTTTCTGGCTATATTTTCGGCTACGCCGCTCATTTCATAAAGTATTCTGCCCGGTTTAACGACAGCTACCCAATACTCGGGAGATCCTTTCCCCGAACCCATACGTGTTTCTGTAGGTCTTACCGTAACCGGTTTGTCTGGAAATATACGTACCCATATTTTTCCACCACGGCGTACATTTCGTGTCATTGCGCGGCGCCCCGCTTCTATTTGTCTAGATGTAATCCAAGCGGGTTCAAGTGCTTGAAGAGCATATCTACCGAAACAAATGCGATTACCTCGATAAGATATTCCTTTCATTCTTCCTCTATGTTGTTTACGAAATCTGGTTCTTTTTGGGTTATAGTTGATGGTTGTTTATCAATTCCATCTCTACTACAGAACTGGACATGAGAGTTTCTTCTCATCCAGCTCCTCGCGAAAAAAAATGACTATTTATTCTTAAGATATACAGTACAGGTAGGTAATGAATAATAGATTGAATCCTGGGATTCTTTGCTTTGAGATTCTATCTGATCTATTAGAAATTTGTATATTTGGATATATATTGGATATATATAAGTAATTAAACATGGATTCTTTCTATTTATAGATAATGTCTTATCTTGGTTTTGTTATAATGTTATAACGAATCCTTATTTTGTTTTGTCTTTTTTTATCATATTCATATCGGATCGACAAAAATTGAACAATCAAATAAAATTAAAATAAAATTTTCGCGGGCGAATATTTACTCTTTCAATATCTATTTCAGTTGTCGGGTTAACTCATGACCTCTCATAATCAGAATAAAAAGAAATGAAGTGTTCTCGGGTTTGTTCCGCCATCCTACCCGATAAATCATTAGGATTCGTTTTCAATAGAATCCTCTACATTCACGGGTTCCGTCGTCCCCATCGCTTCTCGATTAATGCTTAGGTCTGAATTCTCCAATGGAGCCTAAATTTAAATAAATTTAAATTTGATTAATTATTAATTTAAATTTAATTAATTATTTAAATTATTTAATAATTATTTAATAATTTTTTAATAATTTAATATTTATTTTTTTTTTTTATTTTTTAATAATTTTTAATAATTTAATATTTTAATAATTTTTAATAATTTAATATTTTTTAATAATTTAATATTTTTTTTTAATAATTTAATATTTAATAAATTATTAAATATTAAATAATAAAAAAATAAAAAAAAATTAATAAAAAGAAAATTCGTTCTTGAGTCAACCTTCTCAGTCTTTATTGACTTAAGGCTCTTGATTTTTTCTTCGATGAACAGATATTCATCTAATTATTGATGAATCTCTAGTGATGCTCTATTACATTGCTCTTTATGAGATGCTTCATAGACCTTACATATTGGAATAATATATCATTTCGTTGCTATTTTTTTTCTCTCTTTCTCTCATCCTTCTATTTATCCACATATTTTTTTATTTTGCTTCACAATTTAGATATATTCATAATCAGATTGGTTTTTTTCTTTTACTTAATGCAAAAAAAGATTTCAGTTGCTATAATGATATGATCAATATATCATATCTTGACTGATTCTTTGGATCCAGATAATCCGAAGCGATGAGTTGGTTATTAGTGCTATAGTTATTAGCTTATACTGTGGTCCGCCCATTTTTTTGAATCCTAAGCCTAAAAAACCCAACGAGTCGCACACTAAGCATAGCAAT